ACTAGTGATATTATGTTTAAATAACTAAATAGAATAATATTCTATTGTGGAATTGAAGGAAAATGTCCAAATACATGGATTATTCTTTTCAATAATCCATACTTGTAGCAATGAAATACTATTCTTCTTCCCCCAAGTGATAAATGATTGATTACAAATATCTATGATATACCCTTTTTCCTATTCTATAAGGGGCCAGAAATACCTTGTTTACGTATCATTAGAAAATGCATTAACATAAATACGGCAGTAAGAAGAGGCAATACAAAAGTATGTAAACTATAAAAACGAGTCAAAGTGGATTGTCCCACACTAGCACTTCCACGTAATAACTCTACCAAAGGTGATCCTATTACAGGAATAGCTTCAGGTACACCTGTTACAATTTTAACTGCCCAATAACCAATTTGGTCCCAAGGTAAGGAATAACCAGTTACACCAAAAGACGCGGTCAATACAGCCAGAACCACGCCTGTAACCCAAGTCAATTCGCGAGGTTTTTTAAACCCACCGGTGAGATACACACGAAATACATGTAGGATCATCATTAGAACCATCATACTTGCCGACCACCGATGAACCGATCGTATTAACCAACCGAAGTTAGCCTCAGTCATTATATATTGAACTGAAGCAAAAGCCTCAGTAACGGTTGGACGATAGTAAAAAGTCATAGCAAACCCAGTAGCTACTTGTACTAAAAAACAAGTAAGCGTAATCCCTCCTAGACAATAAAATATGTTGACATGAGGAGGAACATATTTACTAGTTATATCATCTGCAATCGCCTGAATCTCGAGACGTTCTTCGAACCAATCATAGACTTTATTGAGATAGGTAAACCGCGGAAATTCCCCCTCTAAGAACTGTATATGAGAATTTCATCTCGTACAGCTCAAGCAGACACCCAAATACTAAATGAAAGGGATATATAATAGAATAGAAAGTTTGAAACTTCTTAATCCCAGATTTTCCCCTTTCGGAAGATACGAAGGAATAAAAATCCGAAGTTCTTCTTTGTGGTGATGATGCCAAAATATCAAGTCGGCTCATTCGTCTTTATGTTAATTGTTACTACAGGCCTCTTGAATATTCTCTTTCCCTATTTTTTTTGATTAATAGGAATTTCTCTTGTTAAGACCCTATAGAATCGATTAAAACCTCAGATTCATACTAGAACCACGATGATTCAGTCAATAAAACCCAAAAGCTAAGGCCAAAGATTCCTTGAGTAAGAACCATTGGATCATCACTTATTCAATCTATAGGATAAGTATAATGACTAAAAATACAAAAAAAGATTCGTCTGTTGGTTAAACAAAATAGGCATAAACAGGAGTTTGAAAGAAGAAAAATCTTTCGATTTATAACTTCTAAATTCTTTCTTTGAAAAGAAATTTTTTTTGAATCCGATCGAGAGGTCTGAATATTAAATATGAATCATAGTTCAAAAATTTCTTGATATATTTTATATATTCTGTGTTCCAGATACCAGGCTGAATATCCGACGAGATAGAACCATCTCTATGAGGATAAGATGACAGACTCATTTTCTGTATTATCAATAGGATCGATTATAACAAGTCACACACTCATATTCCGGAAATACAGAAAGAAAAATAATTCCGCGATTGAACTACCAAAAAAAGGGAGGGTTAGAAATAGAATTCGGGATTCATTTTATCATTTTGTATTGTATGGAAAAGCTAGAACTTTCTGTTCTTGGTTCTTTTGGATTTCATTTTCTTGTGGATTTAATTCATTGAAATTCCATCCAGTAAAACAGAAGAATTATAAATTTCCAAAATAATACATAAGAATATTGCAAATAAAGCCATTGCAACTCCCATCAAAGGAGTAGTTCCCCATCCGGGAGCTACTTTACCATATTCCGAATTCAATGGTTTCAATAAAGCCCCTACGGTAGTAGGTTTTGGACGAGATCTAGAACTACCCTCAACGGTTTGTGTAGCCATAAATCTGATTGTATTCATTGAGATCTGTTGACTTTGTATACCATTTCCGTTATAAATAAACGATTTTATCATAGATCCATTGTAGTCTTGAAATTTTATAATAATGGAAACAGCAACCCTAGTCGCCATCTTTATATCTGGTTTACTTGTAAGTTTTACCGGGTATGCTTTATATACCGCTTTTGGGCAACCCTCTCAACAATTAAGAGATCCCTTCGAGGAACACGGAGACTAGTTGAAGTAATGAGCCTTCCAATATTGGAAGGCTCATTACTTCAATTGAGATAATGAAAAATCATTTCACCTTTTTAGTGGGAACTTTAGGAGGTTCCCGAAAAAAGATAGCGAAAAAAATTATCCCGAGAGTCGAGACTAATAGAAATGTATAAACCAATGCTTCCATAGATTCGATTGTGGTTTACAATTATAGCTTCCATACCTGTTTACTTGGGATTTTTTTCCCGATAATGATAAAAAAAGAAAGAGTAAAAAAAAATGAAGGGTGATGATTCAAATTAAGATTTATCTTATATCCTATAAAATAATAGAGGAAAAAAAAAAGAAAGCAATGTTGTATTAGACTCCTTGTCTTCTTGTAGTCGGATCCCCAAGTTTTTGGAATGCCCCAAATTCTACTTGAGCATCCAAATCTGGGTCAATACCAGCAAAAACATCTCTGAACAGGGTTCTAGCTCCATGCCAAATATGTCCGAAGAAGAAGAGTAGGGCAAAGGAAGCATGTCCAAAAGTAAACCAACCCCTTGGACTACTACGAAAAACGCCATCAGATTTCAAAGTAGCACGATCTAATTCGAAAATTTCACCCAATTGAGCACGTCTAGCATATTTTTTCACAGTAGCGGGATCGCTATAACTGACCCCGTTGAGTTCACCACCATAAAACTCAACAGTTACGCCTACTTGTTCAACGCTATACTTAGATTCCGCTCTTCTAAAAGGAACGTCAGCTCTAACAATTCCGTCCCCATCTATTAAAACGACTGGAAATGTTTCAAAAAAGGTAGGCATACGACGTACAAAGAGTTCACGCCCTTCTTTATCCCTAAAAATAGGATGTCCTAACCATCCAACAGCTATTCCATCGCCGTTATCCATGGAGCCCGCTCTAAATAATCCTCCTTTTGCCGGATTATTGCCAATGTAATCATAAAAAGCTAATTTCTCAGGAATTTTAGACCAAGCTTCTGATAAACTTTGATTTTCGGCTAGCCCAGCACTCACTCTTCGATATATTTCTTGCTGAAAGTATCCCTGATCCCATTGATAACGAGTGGGACCAAATAATTCGATTGGGGTAGTTGCTGAACCATACCACATCGTTCCGGCAACAACAAAAGCTGCAAAAAAGACAGCAGCGATACTACTAGAAAGAACAGTTTCAATATTGCCCATACGTAATCCTTTGTATAGACGTTGAGGCGGACGGACACTAAGATGGAATAGACCTGCTAATATGCCCAATGTCCCTGCTGCAATATGATGAGAAGCTATTCCTCCTGGAACAAAAGGATCAAAACCTTCTACGCCCCATGCTGGACTTACAGGTTGTACTTTTCCAGTTAGTCCATAAGGATCGGACACCCATATTCCAGGACCATACAAGCCTGTTACATGAAATGCGCCAAAACCAAAACAAGCCACCCCGGAAAGAAATAAATGAATTCCGAAAATTTTAGGCAAATCCAAAGAAGGTTTTCCGCTGCGTTCATCAGAAAAAATTTCTAGATCCCAATACACCCAATGCCAAATAGCTGCCAAAAAGCACAAACCCGAAAACACAATATGCGCTCCGGCCACACCTTCGTAACTCCAAATACCCGGATCCGTTATAGTCCCCCCCGTAATACTCCAACCGCCCCATGAATTAGTTATTCCTAAACGAGTCATGAAAGGTATAACAAACATACCCTGTCTCCACATTGGATCAAGAACGGGATCAGAGGGATCAAAAACTGCTAATTCATATAGAGCCATCGAACCGGCCCAACCAGCAACCAGAGCTGTGTGCATTATATGGACAGAAATTAACCGGCCGGGATCATTCAATACGACGGTATGAACACGATACCAAGGCAAACCCATGGAAATACCCCTTTATCAAAGATAAATGACACTATGTAACTTTATTGCATTGGAAAAGACTATGACTATGCAATGGACCCCTTTTGTTCAATGGATTATCTCGGAACAAGGGTTAATGTTTGTTCTATTCTGTTGGAACAATTATGTTTGTAGGAACAAAGAGAAACAAATCTATTCTATACCCGATAAGTAGCAATACGCAATGGGGAGTTGATACCATCTTCGATCAGTGAATGCTTTCACACTTCTTCATTATAGGAAGACAATATTCGTAAGAATTTACTTTTCTTTATTCTGTCTTTTTTATTTTCTTATATAGAGCAGCTAAATTTTTCTAATCTACACAGAAAATAGGATAGTTGATATAGTTGAAGACAATAATCCTATTTATATGGTATATAAATAAAAACTATAACGTTTCTTTTCATAAAAGTACATACATGAAAGAATTTATTACTTCGGTAAAATTCTTTTTTTTTTTAGAATTAAATAAAATTAATTCTATGCCGCTTCAGATTCCCCAAAGTTCTCCCGGAGAAGAAAAACCATCCGGAATGAACATATTATACAACCGGCTTTATCGAGGAAGAGTACTTTTTTTAGGCCAAGAACTCGATATCGAAACCGGGAATCACATTATGGGTATTATGGCATTTCTCAATATTGAGGATCCGACCAAGGATTTGTCTTTGTTTATAAATTCTCCCGGCGGATTGGCAATATCCGGGCTAGGTATTTATGATATGATGAGAGCTGTAATACCCGATGTATATACACTAGGACTAGGACTAGCTGCTTCAACGGCAGCTTTTGTACTAGTGGGAGGAACAGTTACCAAACGTTTAGCATTCCCTCACTGTAGGGTAAGGCTTCATCAACCTGCTAGCGCTTTTATTCAGGCGAAAGCCGGATAGTGTCTCC